ATAACCAGTTACACCAAAAGATGCAGTCAATACAGCCAAAATCACACCTGTAACCCAAGTCAATTCGCGAGGTTTTTTAAATCCACCTGTGAGATACACACGAAATACGTGTAGGATCATCATTAGCACCATCATACTTGCTGACCATCGATGAACTGATCGGATTAACCAACCAAAGTTGGCTTCAGTCATTATGTATTGAACAGAGGCAAAAGCCTCTGTAACGGTCGGACGATAGTAAAAAGTCATAGCAAAACCGGTAGCTACTTGTACTAAAAAACAAGTAAGTGTGATCCCTCCTAGACAATAAAATATGTTGACATGAGGAGGAACATATTTACTAGTTATATCATCTGCAATCGCCTGAATCTCGAGACGCTCCTCGAACCAATCATATACTTTATTGAGATAGGTAAACCAAAGAGACTCCCCCTCTGAGAACCGTATATGAGAATTTCATCTCGTACGGCTCAAGCAAAAACACCCAAATAGTGGTTGCAACGGATATGTAATAGAAAGTTTGAAACTTCTTAGCCACTTGATTCAATCGTCCCTGAAGATACGAAGCGAAGGAACCAAAATCCGGAATCTCTTCTTTGTGATGTGATGATAATGCCAAAATATCAAGTTGGCTCATTCGTCTTTATGTTGATCGTTACAGGCCTCTTGAATCTTCTCCTCCCCTATTTATTTTATTTTGGATTTGTTGTTTTTGTTTGTGCGTAATACGGATTTACTATATGTTTTGTTTACTATTGATAGGAATTCTCTTGTGGAGACCCTATGAATCGATTGAAACCTCAGATTCATACTAGAACCACGATGATTCAATAAAGCGCCCAAGCTAAGCCCAAAGGTTCTCTGAGTAAGAACCATTTGATCATCACTTATTCAATGAATGGATGGAATGACTAAAAATCCATAGAAACATTGGTCCTTCGGTCAAAATAAGCATAATTCTGAAGGAAGAAAAATCGTTCGATTTATGACTCGTTGTTTGAAAATTTGTTGGAGTCCGGTCGCGAGGTCTGAATAGTAGGTATGAATCATAGTTCAAATATTTATTGATCTATTCCATATATTCCGTGCTCCAGATACTAGAATGAATATCCGACGAGGTAGAACCATCTCTATCGAGATGACAGACCTATTCTCTGTACTATCAATAGGATCAATTATAACAAGTCACACACTCATATTCCGGAAATACCGAAACAACGGAATTCCACGGTCGAACTACCAGAATGGCCTAGAAATCCGAGTCCTAAGTGATTCATTTTGGATTGAAAAGCTAGGACTTCATGGTTCTTATGGGACCTAATTCATTGAAATTCCATCCAGTAAAACGGAAGAATTATAAATCTCCAAAATAATAGATAGGAATATCGCAAATAGAGCCATTGCGACACCCATGAAGGGGGTAGTTCCCCATCCAGGAGCCACTTTACCATATTCCGAATTCAATGGTTTCAATAAATCCCCTGTAATAGTTCGTCTTGGCCCAGATCTAGAACTACCCTCAACGGTTTGTGTAGCCATAAATCCTATTGCATTGGTTGAGATCTGTTGACTTTGTATACTATTTCGTTGTAAATAAACGATCTTATCGTAGCGTAGATCGATCGTGGTCTTGAAATTATCTAATAATGGAAACAGCAACCCTAGTCGCCATCTCCATATCTGGTTCACTTGTAAGCTTTACTGGGTACGCCTTATATACCGCTTTTGGGCAACCCTCTCAACAACTAAGAGATCCATTCGAGGAACACGGGGACTAGTTGAAATAATGAACCTCCCATATTGGGGGGCTCATTACTTCAATTGAGATAATGAAAAATCATTTCATCTTTTTAGTCGGAACCTTAGGCGGATCTCGAAAAAAGATAGCGAAAAAAATGATCCCTAAAGTCGAGACTAACAGGAATGTATAAACCAATGCTTCCATAGATTCGATCGTGGTTTACAATTATAGCTTCCACACCTATTCATTTGGGATCATTTCCCAGATAAAGAAAGGGCAAGAGTCAAAGAAAAGGCGATGATGAAAATCAAGATTTCTCCAATCCCTTATGTCAAATCAAAAAAAAATCAAATAGAGGCGAAAGATACCAGAGCAATGTTGTATCAGACTACTTGTCTCTTTGTAGTTGGATCTCCAAGTTTTTGGAATGCCCCAAATTCCACTTGAGCATCCAAATCTGGGTCAATACCAGCAAAAACATCTCTGAACAAGGTTCTAGCGCCATGCCAAATGTGTCCGAAAAAGAAGAGCAAAGCAAACGTAGCATGTCCAAAAGTGAACCAACCTCTTGGACTGCTACGAAAAACACCATCGGATTTCAAAGTAGCACGATCTAATTCAAAAATTTCACCCAATTGGGCACGTCTAGCATATTTTTTCACAGTAGCGGGATCACTATAACTGACTCCATTGAGTTCGCCACCATAGAACTCAACAGTTACACCTACCTGTTCGACACTATACTTTGATTCTGCCCTTCTAAAAGGAACATCGGCTCTCACAATTCCGTCTCCGTCTACCAAAACTACTGGAAATGTTTCAAAAAAAGTAGGCATACGACGTACAAAAAGCTCATGCCCTTCTTTATCTCTAAAGATGGGGTGTCCTAACCATCCAACAGCTATTCCATCCCCGTTATCCATTGAGCCTGCTCTGAATAATCCCCCTTTCGCCGGATTATTACCGATGTAATCATAAAAAGCTAATTTTTCGGGAATTTTAGACCAAGCTTCCGACAAACTCAGATTTTCGGCTAGCCCGGCACCAACCCTTCGATATATTTCTTGCTGGAAGTATCCCTGATCCCACTGATAACGAGTGGGACCAAATAATTCGATCGGGGTAGTTGCTGAACCATACCACATAGTTCCAGCAACAACGAAAGCTGCAAAAAAGACAGCAGCGATACTACTGGAAAGGACCGTTTCAATATTGCCCATACGTAATCCTTTGTATAGACGTTGGGGCGGGCGGACACTAAGATGGAATAGACCCGCTAATATGCCCAATGTCCCCGCTGCAATATGATGAGAGGCTATTCCTCCCGGAACAAAAGGATCAAAACCTTCCGCGCCCCACGCTGGATTTACAGATTGTACTTTTCCGGTTAGGCCATAAGGATCGGACACCCATATTCCAGGACCATACAAGCCTGTTACATGAAATGCGCCAAACCCAAAGCAAGCCACCCCTGAGAGAAATAAATGAATTCCAAAGATCTTGGGCAAATCCAAAGAGGGTTTTCCCGTACGTTCATCACAGAATATTTCTAGGTCCCAATACACCCAATGCCAGATAGCTGCTAAGAAGCACAAGCCAGAAAACACAATATGTGCCCCGGCCACACCTTCGTAACTCCAAATACCCGGATTCGTTATAGTTCCTCCTGTGATACTCCAACCACCCCATGAATTGTTTATTCCTAAACGAGTCATGAAAGGGATAACGAACATACCTTGTCTCCACATTGGATCAAGAACGGGGTCAGAGGGATCAAAAACTGCTAATTCGTATAAAGCCATCGAACCGGCCCAACCAGAAACTAGAGCTGTATGCATTATATGGACAGAAAGCAACCGACCGGGATCATTCAATACGACGGTATGAACACGATACCAAGGTAAACCCATGGAAATACCCCTTTATCAAAGAAAAAATAGACACTATGTAACTTTATCGCATTGGAAAAGACTATGCTATGGACCTCACCTTTTCAGTGGATTATCCCGAAGCAAGGGTTAATATTTATTTCGTTCCGTTGGTAATAATTGAACAATTCTGTTCGTAGGAACAAAGAGAAGCAGATCTATTCTATACCCAATAAGTACCAATACGCAATGGGGGCTGGTCCCATTTTTTGTGAGCGAATGCATAGATACTTGTTCATCATTCAAACGATCCATTCGTAAGAATTTTTCTTTATTCATTCTGTCTTCCTCCATGAACCTTCGAATCTATGGATAAAATACGATAAACGGCAATATTATGAAGACAATAAACCCGTTGTTACGTTTCCACATCAAAGTGAAGTATAGTACTTAACCTCTTTTTCTTTAATTTAATGCCCATTGGTGTTCCAAAAGTACCTTTTCGGAGTCCTGGAGAGGAAGATGCAGTTTGGGTTGACGTATAGTGCGACTTGTCAGACATATTGGGTCATATGGGATTTCCCCGTTCTCTCCCCCGATGGAGATATCCTCTCTTTCGCCCAAGAAAGATTGATTGAACCATCAATAATTCGGAGCGTGAAGTGCAATTAGATCAATTTATTGGGGGATCCATATTATCAATTAGAAGAATTTATGGTTGGCTTGGACCAATAAAATGAAGTATACAGGCTCCGTTCAGAAAATACCAAATTGGTAATCTATGTATGATTACCATTCGTATCATAAATGATTCCTTTATACCATATGAGTGATCTCATACTGCCAATCAATGGAGTAATATGATGAATACATCATATATTGGGCGGAAGACATGAAACGAATTGAAAAAAAAAAAAAGAAGTCGTAGCAAAAAGAAGTGGTACTGAGATTATTTGTCCTATATGTGCAAATAGAATTCGGGCAGATCTTTACCCGGAGTAGAGCATAAACCTAAAAGAATTGAAGAGGCCCATTCAGGAACAAGAAAATTACATCGTGATTTGGATCTCGATGAAACAATACATCAATGAGAGGTTAGTTCGATAAGTTCAGTGAATTCTAGGGAAGCAAGTCAAGTCAAAACTCATGTTTCTTGAAAAATGGAAGAAAAAGCCCCTTCGTTAGGAAAAACCCTGCTACGAAAAGAGAAAAGGGCTGGAATCGACACATTGATTCTTTTTTTGTTTCGCAATTTTTATTTTTTGAACCGTATGCATCCAAAGGTGCGTGTACGGTTCCTAAAGGATACAACTTTGTCCTAATCAACCGACTTTATCGAGAAAGATTACTTTTTTTAGGCCAAGAGGTTGATAGCGAGATCTCGAATCAACTTGTTGGTCTCATGGTATATCTCAGCATAGAGGATGATACCAGGGATCTTTATTTGTTTATAAACTCTCCCGGCGGATGGGTAATACCAGGAATATCTATTTATGATACTATGCAATTTGTGCCACCAGATGTGCATACAATATGCATGGGATTAGCCGCTTCAATGGGATCTTTCATCCTGGTCGGAGGAGAAATTACCAAACGTCTAGCATTCCCTCACGCTTGGCGCCAATGAGTTTTTTATTTGAGAGAAAAAGAAGACTATGCCTTCGCCATATGGAATATAAATAATAAGTAATAATAGCATGGCACTTCGAGTTCGATATGAGCAAACCATTCTCGTTTTTTCATAACATGAGATTATGTATCGAGATAGTAGTATGAAACAAAGGTTATTTCCGATTTGATCTTATGTATCGGGGTTCCATTTCAGCGTCACAAACCTTTTTGCTTCCACACCAGAAGTCTCTTTCCGATATTTATGTTATGAAAGAGTATGAAAAAAAAAAAGATTCTTTTTTCCTTATTTGATCAGATCAAAAAGAAACTTTGGGATTGCTGAATCTCAGACGAGATAAATATAGAAAGCAACGGAACCATCATAGTATTTTTTGACTCCTACGAAAGGAAGGATGGTAAATGGATCATTCAACGATCTGGGTCTGATGGATTCTATTTGTCTCTTTCTTTGATGGAAGGGAAAAAGAAATTCCATTGCAGAGCCGTATGCAATGCACAAAAGATGCCTGTACGGTTGTTCAATTCTATCTTTTTCTTCTTGTTTGTTATTCTTTATACCTTCCTTTCGCCCGATCATGCGAGATAGAGGAATCGTTTATTATGTTATATCATCAGGGTTATGATCCACCAACCTGCTAGTTCTTTTTATGAGGCACCCACAGGAGAATTTATCCTGGAAGCGGAAGAACTACTGAAACTCCGCGAAATCCTCACAAGGGTTTATGTACAAAGAACGGGCAATCCTTTATGGGTTGTATCCGAAGACATGGAAAGAGATGTTTTTATGTCAGCAGCAGAAGCCCAAGCTCATGGCATTGTTGATCTTGTAGCGGTCGAAAATACCGGGGATTTCGCATAAATCCGTGATTCCATTTCGAATCATAATTCGAATGAACCGTGATTTGATCTTTTATCTTCTTACCCGGGTAAAATAAAATAGTAAATGGAAGTAATTCATAATCATCCGGTTAGGATCGATCTAAACCAGCCCATTCTGTATACGATTCAGCATGCCAACTATTAAACAACTTATTAGAAACACAAGACAGCCAATCAGAAATGTCACGAAATCCCCAGCTCTTCGAGGATGTCCTCAGCGTCGAGGAACATGTACTAGGGTGTATGTGCGACTCGTTCAGATCATGAGCTAGAACAAATGAGACAATTTTTCCAGTCTCAATGACCAGTACCAATGAATGGGATAGAATGGAAGAACTCCATTCACTATCTAAAAATAAAGATCTATCATATACCTCTATTGTGTATGGAATTTATGGTTTCCATTGGTGCAAATCCAATCACCTCGATTTGAGATGAAAAGCAATTCTCCATTGGTAGCAAATGGTTATCCATTAAGCGGGGGAAATGGTATTTAAGAAGCAGAAATATTATGCTCCTACTCTTGCAAGAACGGACTAACAGGGTCAGCTACCTAGCCAACCTTCATAATTAAATGCCGTCACTGTATGAATAGATCTCATTGTGAAAAGACCTATTACTGGATAATTCATGGGTAGAGCCAAAGAGTGTGAACTGTACAAGTTACCAATAACATTGATTAAATGAGGGAAGGGGCTCCGGTGTATAGAGAGGGCCTCACCGTTTAAGAAGTAACCATAGAAACGATGGAAGCCACTATTTATTTATTTATCCATTTACATTTACTACCTATTTATTTTATACCTATTTTATACCAAATATCGGTAAAATTTCTTATTTTGAGGTGAAATAAATGCCTGGAAGAAATAAAAAATCGTGGTTGGGAAGGTCATAGTAGCAAAAGCCATTGGAATTTTTATTTTATACATCGGAAGAATCCGTTTTGTTATTAATAAATCAGGAGAGGGGAAAAGAATGACTGAAAGAAAAGAAATCGATTAGTTATTCATCAAAGTTTAATTTGATTCAATGACCAGAGTTAGACGAGGATATATAGCTCGGAGACGTCGAACAAAAATTCGTTTATTTGCATCAACCTTTCGAGGGGCCCATTCAAGACTTACTCGAACTACTACTCAACAGAAAATGAGAGCTTTGGTGTCCACTCATCGGGATAGAGGCAGGCGAAAGAGAGATTTTCGTCGTTTGTGGATCACTCGGATAAATGCAGTAACTCGTGAGAATAGGGTATCCTATAGTTATAGTCGATTAATACATGATCTGTACAAGAGGCAGTTGCTTCTTAATCGTAAAATACCTGCACAAATAGCTATATCAAATAGGAATTGTCTTTACATGATTTCCAATGAGATCATCAAATAAGGAGATTGGAAGGAATTCACCGGAATGATTTAAACGGAGTTCCCCGGAGAATGACCTCCGGGAAGGTAGAGTAGAAATTAATATGATAAGATAAGTAGTAGGAATGAACGAACACGTTTCAAAAAAAAACAGATTTCTTCTTCTCCCATTCTTTTTTTTATTCTATTACGACGAAACAATCAAATCTCTCGGCTTTTTCGAACAAAACATCAATCAATCTGATTTTGAATTCCAATTAGAGTTGTTTTGATTCAATTGAGGAGTAGGCCTATTTATTTCTGGTTCTAGGACCAGTAGTTCTAGGGATCGACTCGGTTTTCTCAAATTGTTTCTCATTATTAAGAAAAGGTAACGAAGATAAAATACGAGCTTGTTTTATAGCAATAGTAATTAATCGTTGTTGTTTCAAGGTCAATCTATTCACTCGTCTAGATAATATTTTTCCCTGTTCACTAATAAATTGACTAATTAAACTCATGTTTCTATAATCAATTCGATCCCCCGATCCAATTGGGGGCAAACGCCTACGAAAAGATCGCTTGGATTTACGAAAGAGTCGCTTGGATTTATCCATGGTTTATTCCTTATCTCTAAAATCCCATTTCTTCATTCATTTCGGATCCGACCGAAATAGGACTTGATTTGTTTATATATATATAATTTCTTCCTGTTCCTTGGAAGGATGGTACACGTGTTCCGTTCGATCTATTTCTTTATCTCCCCATGAATCGTATGCTTGTAACAATAAGGACAGAATTTTCTCAATTCCAATCGACTAGGTGTATTGTGTCGATTCTTTTGAGTAATATATCTGGAAGTGCCTCGCGATTCTTTATTGAAATCATTTCGGACACAACTGGTACATTGCAAAATAACTATTCCTCTGACATCTTTACCCTTGGCCATGAACCTCCTTTGGATTCACTCAATTCTTCTATTTTCGATCCGAACCGAAGAAGAAGAAAGGAACGAAAAATAAATAGAAAATAGGTTGCTAACTCGAAATCCAATTATGAAAGATTTCGTTGCAATCAATAAAGTAATAAAATCATAAGTAATACAATTATTTCTAACTATTCATTATTCCTAATCCCAGCATTTCATTTACTATCTTATATGATCTCGAACAGCCTGCCCTAGACCCCCATTTCTATTTCTGTTCTACCTCTATTAATTCTATCCTGAACCCGAGTTTGACTGAGGTTCAATCCACTTTTATTCTTTCTCTTTCCTTCCTATCCTAAAGAACTGAAAAAAAARGGGGGGGGTTGGTCACAGAGAATTTATTGTATCTCTAATCTTCTTCATTCATCCATTCCCATATCAGTAACTAGAATGAAAAAAAGGGGAATACCAACGCATCTGGGAATAAACGATTGATCTCTATCAATAGACCTGCTAAAGACCCAAACCATAGAGTAGTTAGCACAGGTGCCACGGAGAGATATGTTTTTATATCTCGCATTGAAAATCCTCCTTCTTTATTGGAATACATATATGATCAGATGCATATGTAGTTAAAGATCACTTGTATTTGTACGCGGAATCCCTAACTAAAATGGATATGTACAATGATCCGGTAGATGAGATCCACTTGTACCTAAAACAGAAAAAGATGACCCCCTCTTCCTGAGCATTACCGATAAATATTAATTCTTTTATACGTTAGGTTTCATATGTAAATAATTCTTTTATTATATGAGATATGAGACCAAAAAGAAGAAATGGCAAGAGAAATTGTATATAGATAGAGGAAATAACGATGTGGAAAACAAGACAGGGATTCTCTACAATGACACTGTACAACAATTAAAAGGGATGTAGCGCAGCTTGGTAGCGCGTTTGTTTTGGGTACAAAATGTCACGGGTTCAAATCCTGTCATCCCTACCTATTATTTTTCCTATGGCCAGTAACGAGGGGTCAATTGAGATCGATGAAAATTGGACATAATCTTTTATTTTATGATACTATATGCAATGCATGCAAAATGTATTGGGGGTACAAAAAGAATCCTTTTCTTGACAGTCGTATCTGCTGTCATAAGAAAGCGCTCTTAGTTCAGTTCGGTAGAACGTGGGTCTCCAAAACCCGATGTCGTAGGTTCAAATCCTACAGAGCGTGATTCTGTTCTTTTAATGTCGAATCACAATAAAACAACTTCACTAACTTGAACTGCAACCTGAATTTGACCCCCTGCAGATTAAGGAGGAGGTCAATCAAAAAAAAAAAGATGTTACTCAATCAAAGGTCCAACTGATCACCGCGTCTGTATTGTAAATATGCAGTTACGAATAATCCAGCCAAAGTAATAGGAATTAGACCTAAGACGATTCCAAATAGAAAAACTTCAATCATTTCAATTTATTTGAAAGAGGAGAAAAAGAGAGGTAATATCTATCCCTAAATATTAATCCCAATCTCTCATGAATCTCAATGACCAAGAATTGGCAATTGGCGCGGAAGGAACTATAGAATACCTGGAATCTCACAGAAATA